TATGCCATTCCGAAATGATCTATTAATCTGCTAATAAGTTGTTTCATAGCAGTTCCATCTATCACCTTATTGTGAAAGACCAGATCGGTCCGTTCTGCCATAAGGACCTCCATCTTCTGCTGAGTAAGATTGCACAATGGGTCTGGGTCAGTGATTCAAAAACTTCCTTTCCTCAATCTTGATTCACACAGAAATTCATAAATTATGATACCAGTGAAATTGGGGGAGACCCAAATTCCCACGAGTATGGACATCGCTAATAGAATTTGTTAGTTTTTATATTTTATATAGTATATGAATATGAATTAGATACTATGAGTAAGCCCGCCAAAACCCCTGTATGGCTTCTTCTATTTCTCGATAAAAAGAAAGATGACCAACAGTAGTTCGAATGTATATACAACGAATTTCTCTTTTTACACTTCCTACTATTTGATAGTGCTTATAAATCTCATTAGAATTACCAAAAGATTCATATTGAACTTCGATGGGAACTTCTCTTGAACCGACGACGCGTTGATCCAATCTCCACCAGAGCCACAAAGGACTATCTAAATTAATTCGTTTCTGCCGATAAGCTCCAAGTGCATCATAAGAACTAGAAAAATACGGCTCTTTTTTATATTTAAAGTCATTATTGTAAACTGTTTCCTTTTTATAGTTTCTGCAATTAGAATTATATTGATTATACCTATTTCTATAAATACCTCGGGGATTCCCGATCGTTAATACATAGAGCCCAATAAGCATATCTTGGGTTGGTACGGAAACGGGATCTCCAATAGCTGGAGACAAGAGATTCATATGAGAAAACATAAGTAAACGAGCTTCTGCTTGAGCTTCCAAAGATAAAGGTACGTGAACAGCCATTTGATCCCCATCAAAGTCTGCGTTGAAGCCTTTACAAACTAATGGGTGTAAACAAATAGCACGCCCCTCCACTAAAATGGGTTGGAACGCCTGTATGCCTAATCTATGCAAGGTGGGCGCTCTATTCAACAATACAGGATGCCCCTGCATAACTTCTTGAAGAATTTCCCATACAATGGGTTCTTTTTCCCTAATTTTGCTTTTAGCAATCCCTGTGTTAGAAGCAACATCTTGTCTGATTAGACCACGAATTACGAATGTTTGGAAGAGTTCTATTGCTATTTCTCGAGGTAATCCGCATTGATGTAATGAAAGCAAAGGACCCACAACAATGACAGAACGCCCCGAATAATCGACCCGTTTACCAAGCAGAGTCTCACGAAATCGTCCCTCTTTTCCTTCAATTACATCAGAAAATGACTTGTAAACCTTATTATGACCATCTCTCATGGGTTGTCCGCGAATTCCATTATCAAAAAGTGTATCTACGGCCTCTTGGACCAATTTCTCCTGACACATTACTAATTCCCCTGGTGTAGATCTACTTGTTGCTAATAAATCGGTCAGAGTATTGTTCCGATAGATGACTCTTCGATAGAGTTCATTAATATCCGAACTCATTAATTTACCTCCGTCTATCTGAATGATAGGTCTCAACTCAGGAGGAAGAACTGGTAATAGACATAAAACCATCCGTTCTGGGTCTATATTTGTTCGAATAAAATGTTTAGCTAATTCTATGCGCTTAACCAAAAAATCCTTTCTTCTTCTAATTTTTTTATCTTCCCAGTCATTTCCTGCGGACTCTTCGTCTCTTAATTCCTTCCATTCTACCAAAGAATTATCTGTAATAATTCGCAAATCCAAATCGGCTAATTGTTCTCTTATAGCACCTGCCCCTGTAGAGATTTCTCGGTTTCGAAATGTCTCGAAACCTTGAGTAGTAAAAAAAAGTGGGATGCTATATTTCCAGGATTGGATTTCATATTCGAATGAACCTCGTAATCGTAAGAAAGTAGGTTTTTTAGCTATGGACCTAGCAAAAGAAAAATCGAGATAGGTTCCTATAGGATTGGATCCCCCCCTCACAATCGGACGTGAAAGTTTCCTCTCATCCGGCTCAAGTAGTTAGACCAAATAAAGAAAGAAGTTTTTCTTCTTTTGAACTTTGTTTGAGAAAACGCTACAAAAAGCTACTCTTGACTCAAGTTCCCAGTAAGAACCGACCTTTCATTGATTTTTTCTTATCTTCTTTTCTTTTTTCTTTTCATTCTAACCTTTTTATTTTCTTTTATGTTTACAAAAAAAGGAAATGTGAAATTCTTGAGTAGTCTACTTCCCCTCAAATGATGAATCCCCTAAAAGGAATATTTAGGGACTTGTAAAGGATTTCTTTGTCTATATATTGTATTGTTCCATTCGATCTTTTTTAGGTCCCTACTCACCTCGATGGTTATGCTATGATGTCCCTTGAAGCATATATGCGATAGATAAGCTTCTGTAACCATGCCATATTCGCTTACCTGAACAGAATTTATTTGAGAAAAAATTTCAACAAAAAGTCTTTTTTAACGAGGTATAACTAACTATTCCTATATTATCTGTTACAGAATCGACCATGGATCAATTCCCCCTTCCTTCCATTTTGAAGTATTGAATGTACCCATAATTCTGAGCTTCATGTTCTTCCTCCCAAGATACATGTCAGAGCTGGGGGCATCCCAATCAGATTTAATGGAATGACAGTTTCTCAGTCCAATTCTGTCAAATACAAATTTTGATCAAATCACACATCGCAATATACTAGGCCCTCTAATTCCCTAAGAGGCTTGTCTAAAAGATTCGCAATATAACTAGGAAGACGTTTCAAATACCATACATGAGTCACTGGACATGCCAGTTTGATGTATCCCATTTTGTACCTTCGTATCCGAGAATCAACAAATTCCACCCCGCATTCTTCACAAGATTTCGGGTCTTCTTTTTCAGCCCCAATCACTCGGTAATTTCCACAAGCACAAATCCCACTTTTTATGGGTCCAGAAATTCTTTCACAAAACAATCCATCTTTCTCCGGTTTATTGGTTTTATAATGAAAAGTATAGGGTTTTGTAACCTCTCCAACTATCTCTCCATTGGGTAGAATTCTTTTTGCCCAAGCCCTTATTTGTTGAGGAGAAACTGGTCCAATTCGAAGTTGTTGATGTTTATATTGATCGATCATAGAATACAAATTCTGATTCATTTAGATCAAGCTTCCTTCCTATTCATCTGGAAGTTCTTTTCAGATACAAGGAAATGATTCAGTTCCAGAGCCAAAGATCGTAGTTCTCGAACGAGCAATCGAAAAGATTCTGGAGCACCCTCTGGGTTGGGTACTGTTGCTCCAATAATCGTAGCACCAAGTACTTCTTGACGAGCTCTAATATGATCAGATTTATAAGTAAGCATCTCTTGTAAAATATGAGCAACACCAAATCCCTCTAGAGCCCAAACTTCCATTTCTCCAACTCTTTGTCCCCCTTTTTTTGCCCTTCCTCTAAGGGGTTGTTGTGTAACAAGTGCGTAATGTCCACTGGAACGCCCATGGATTTTATCATCAACTTGATGAATTAATTTTAGGATATAGGACTTTCCTATTAGAACAGGTTGTTCAAAAAGATCTCCTGTTCTTCCATCAAATATTCTGCTTTTTCCCGGATATTCGGGTTCAAATACCCATGGATTTGTTGTTTGCTTACTGGCTTCATATAATTCAGAAAACACTAGTTTTCTTGAGGCCTCTTGTTCATATCTCTCATCAAAGGGCACTATTCTATAATGTTTTTTTAGCAGATCCCCCGCTAACCCGAGCGAACATTCAAATATCTGTCCAACATTCATTCGGGAGGGTACTCCTAATGGGTTGAAAACCATATCAACGGGCGTTCCATTTTGCAAATATGGCATATCTTGTCTAGATAAAATCTTAGAAATTATACCCTTATTCCCATGCCTTCCAGCTACTTTATCACCTACTTTGATTTCACGTTTCTGTGAAATATATACACGAATCCTTTCTGAATTAGAATTGGAGCCCCCCTTTCTATGGATCCATCTCACATCAATAACTCGACCCCTTCCACCTATAGGTAGTCTTAGAGAAGTTTCTTTTGAAGTGGATACCTGAATGCCAAGTATAGCTCGTAATAATCTATCCTCTGGGGCATATGACGATTCGTTCATTGTCTGAGGTGTTAATTTACCTACTAAGATATCACCTGTTTCTATCCAAGATCCCAAGATCACAATTCCATTTCTGTCTAAATGTCGGAGTAAATGAGCCTCTAAATGCGGGATCTCCTTAGTTATTTTTTCAGGGCCTTGGCTTGTTACATGAGTCTGAATTTCATATTTTCGGATGTGAAAAGAAGTATAAATATCTTCATAGACCAGACGTTCGCTAATTAGTACTGCGTCTTCAAAATTATAACCTTCCCATGGCATATAAGCTACTAATACATTTTTACCTAAAGCAAGTTCCCCACCAGCCGTAGCCGCACCACCCGCTAGAATTTGTCCCTTTTTAATATATTTACCCCGCCAAACTTGAGTTTTTTGATGCATACAAGTATTTTTGTTGGAACGTTGATACATAACTAATGGAATGCTTAGAGTGTCCCCATTACTTGAGAAAACAATCTTGTGAGTATCAGTATAAATGACTTTCCCCTTGCGTTTGGCTATAGCTGAAATGCCCGAATCTAGAGCCGTTTGGCCTTCCAACCCAGTTCCAACAATGCACTTCTCGGACCGAGAAAGAGGAACTGCTTGGCGCTGCATATTAGAACTCATTAAAGCTCGATTTGCATCATTATGCTCAATAAAAGGAATAAGGGAAGCTCCAATAGAAAAATATTGGAAGGGAAAAATACTTCTAAGGTGAATCTCTTCCCATGCAATAGTCAGGAATTCTTGACGATATCGAGCTGGAACAATCTGTTGTTCTTGAATACCCCAATTCAAGGCCAAAGAATTTCCTGCTGCTACCATATAATATTCATCTCTATTTGGTGATAAATAAACCATCTGTGCCTCTTTTGATCTATCAGATAATTTATAAAAAGGACTCTCTATGTATCCCCAATAACCTACCTTCACATGAATAGCTAATGATCCCAGAAGTCCAACATTGATTCCTTCGGACGTGTCAATTGGACAAATACGTCCATAGTGACTCGGGTGAATATCCCGTATACGAAAACTAGCAGTTCGACCCGTCAATCCTCCAGGACCCAAATAACTCCATTTTCGCCCATGAACAATTTGTGTCAACGGATTAGTTCGATCCAAAACTTGAGATAAAGGGTGTAAGCCAAAAAATGATTCATAAGTAGTTGTTAATGAAGTTGCAGTTACCAAATTTTGAGGAGTTGGTATCAATTTATGCCTGATTGCTCCACATAGAGTTCCTCGAACCGCATTTTCTAAACGAACAAGAGCCAATCCAAATTGATCCTGTAATAAATCTGCTACAGAACGAATACGTTTATTTTTCAGGTGATTCATATCGTCAAGTGTACCCATTCCCAATTTCATTCCAATCAAATGATCCACAGCAGCCAATAGATCTCGTGGTAACAAAAATGTATTGTTTGGGGATATATCAAGATTTAACCTCTGGTTCATATTTCGTCGACCAATCTTTCCTAATTCACATCTTTGTTGAAAGAATTTCTTTTGTAATTCCTTACATAAGGACTCAGAAAATACCGGATCTCCCCCTACACAGGCAAATTGTTGATAAAACTCTAAAATAGCATTTTCTTTTGACCCAATCTTTTTTTTCTCTTTATCATTCGGGAAAGACAAGAAAATTTCAGGGTAACAAACATTATCTAGAATTTCTCTTATATTCGAACCCATAGCTGATGATAGAACTAGAATAGAGATTTTTTGTTTTCTACTTACACGGGCCCATATCCTTGTTTTTCTATCAATTTCTAATTCCGACCTCCCTCCCCAATCCGATATTATAGTACTGGTATAGACAGAAATTGCGTTATGTTCCAATTCTGAACGGTAGTAAATACCAGGACTTTGCAATATTTGGTTGATCACAATTCGGTATATTCCATTTACTATAAAGGTTCCAAAAGAATTCATTATAGGGATGTTTCCAATAAAAACGGTTTGTTCTTGCATATTTCTACCGGTTTTCCAAATTAAGACCGCGGGTACATATAATTCAGAAGAATATGTGAGTGATTCATAGACAGCATCTCTTTCTTTTATCAAGGGCTCTACCAATTTATATGTTTCCACAAATAATTGAAATTCAATTTCTTGATCTCTATCTTCAATTTTTTGAAACTTTTGAAATTCTTCTGTCAAGCCCCAATTAATGAACCTACAAAATCCCTCAAATTGTATCTGACTAAATCCAGGTATTGTGAACATTTCCTCATTTCCATTCTGGAGCATCTTAATCTGAAGTTTCCTCTTTATTCTTTATTGAAAAAATCCCATTATTATTATTGGCTTGGCTCACTATTTATCGAACCATACTGATCAATCTAGCAATGATGGAAAGGATATTCTTGTTACTGAATCACATAAAATTTGAGCCAACTCCATTCATATATGTCATACTTATGAACGGAAGCAAGACAGAGAAATGGAAATTCTTCCTGGGGAAAAATTATGTCACATAGAGTCTTTTATCGGATATTAAACTTTATCTAATTTCTACCTAATTCTTTATATTATGATATTACGATCAGAGTACGGGGTATAAAAAAATAAAAAATAAATGAATTAAGGATTCAATCTGCTCTCTATGAATGAGAGAAAAATAAAAGAATCGGGAACAGCATAGAGTTTCCTTTTTTTTTAGCACACGCAATTAAATGTTCAAAAAGAAATTCGCCAATCTTTTTTGTAGTATAATTTATAAAATATAATGGAATTGCGTACGTATATAGTAATAGGAGTAATCTTTAGGAAGTACATGCCGATATAGCTATCTAGCTATCCGTGTATCACATCTTTTATCATAATTGAACTTGGTACAACATAGGCTAGGTCACACTCTATACTTACACTCTATACTTAATATACTTAATGTCTATTTTATGTCTATTTTCTCTTTATATTCAATTCAAAATTAAAGCACGATGATTTTAGGGATATGTGCATAAGAAATAGACTCGGGTTAGGTATCCTACATATAAAAAATATAAAAATAAAAATTTATGCTCTGAGGTTTACATATACACATATATTTTATTATAATTTATAATGATTAGTCGTAATTAACGCATCCATTCAGGGAATACAAATGGAGATAAAATATTCGCTAATTCGCTAATTCAAAGTAAGAAAAGTAAGTAAGAGTAACTAAAGAGTAATAAAAAAAAGAGTGAAGGTAATTTTTTAAGCGACGCATTTTTTGAGATATAATTAATCGAAGAAAAGAATATAAAAAAATACATAATAAAAAGAGGAATCCTTTTTTGCAAAAGTGCAAAAGGATGAGTACAATAGTATTCAAGATCCAAAAAGAAAAGAAAAAATTCAAATAAAAATGAAAAATGAGGAGAGGAATAGAATATAGATAAAAATTTTCTATATTTTGGATAGAATTTGGCGGCATGGCCAAGCGGTAAGGCAGGGGACTGCAAATTCTTTATCCCCAGTTCGAATCTGGGTGTCGCCTGATCAACAAAAAAATACTTGGACTTTATTAATCCTTTTGATAAAACTTAACGAATTCTTGCCCCGCAAAAGCATAGGCAAAGAACTAGATCTGTTGATACTTTATTTTAAGAACCCGTAGGACCTATCTAGAAATGTAATTAGAAATGTAATTTTTTATAAAAAAAAGGGGGGGGTCTTTAAGTATGGTTCAAAAAGGTACCAAGAAATCTGAAACAACCCAATTTCCTTAATGATTGGTTTGGGCTATTCTGAATTGAATCAAATAAAAAAATAGTGAGAATTCATTCTAGGCATCAGAACTATGAAAATAAGAAGTCGGAAATCTTGGTATCCAAAGGTTTCTAAGAAGCACTCCATTTTTACTCCTAAGGTTGAAGAAAGAATGAGAAAAATTCTAAAAAATACCATAAATACTCCCTAATTCTTTTAAACTATACCTTTTTTAATTTTTAATTTTAATATTTTTGAATATTGAGGTCATGTTTACTAACTTGGTCTGCAATGAAATTAGATTGGATAGGCTGCTGGGAAATTCATTGAATAATTGTGGAAAGAACCAAAGAACCGAAGATATTGTGTATCCAGACTCACGAGAGGCTCTGAGTACTCATAAATTAAATCAGAATGGTTGAATTGATTTCTTTTTATTTTTCTATTTTATATTCATATTATCTTACTTTTTACTCTTTTCTATTTTATATTATTTATATTACTAAATTACTAAATTTTTTATTTTCTTTCTTTTTATTCTATTGAAGAAGTAAGAATTGGAAATAAAGGAACTTTTACGAGTGGATTTTTTCATCAATAGCCATAAGTAAGAATCCTATTTTGACTCTGCACCATTGATTCCACTATGATTATGAATAAAAAATGGAATCATTTTTTCATTTCATAGAGATAGGGGACATCATTCACATGGATATAGTAAGTCTCGCTTGGGCTGCTTTAATGGTAGTTTTTACATTTTCTCTTTCACTTGTAGTATGGGGTAGGAGTGGGCTTTAGAGTTAGGAATATTACTAATTTAGTACTTTACTAAATAATCTAATTATACAAATTGTGATCGTTTTGCAAAAGCTTAAAAAAAAATACCTTGGTTTCTTGGGTTTCTTGGTATCTATATATAAATATATAATATTAGAGATATTAGATAGAGATATTTAGAGATATTAGATAGAGATATTAGAATTTTATTTCAAATTGAAAATTTTTGAATATTCTTATTTTCTTCTAATTAATTCTTTCGATGGACCTCCAGATTCATAAGCATAATAAGAGATATAAAAAATAAGGAATTCAAACAACAGGTCTTGCAATTCTTTTAGATTGATCCAAATGCATAAAAATGGGTGTATAGAAAAAAAGAGTGCTATTTAATTTTGATGTACATCTAATATATATTATTCTAGATAGATATCTATTGTTAATTGATCGAAAAGCTTCTTTCTGTATCAAATATAAAATACAACTTTATGTACGAATAGGATATGTACGAATAGGAAATATTATACAATACTCAATTGTATAGTATTGTATAGTGTGGTAGAAAGAGCTATATATAGCTCTTTCTACCACACTATATAAACTATATAAACTATATAAAATCTAGTTTGAGACCTTCTTTCATTTTTTCAATCATTGCTAAAAAGTAAGAATTCAAATTAATTATTTTGGCTGACTGTTTTTACGTATATTATAAGTAAAAAAGCAGTAGGAACTAAAATGAACAGCGCAGTTGCAATAAATGCAAGAATATTGACTTCCATAATCTCTTTGTTTTCTTATTTCACAATAGTTCGGGATCTAATCCCATAGAGATGTTAAAGTGTACTCCTATACAATCCAATCAATTCAAAGGTATGAATTGCATCTTGATGATACTAACCCGGATCAATGTTCTGAATAACAATATCAAATTGATTTCTCGTCACAAATTGAATACTAAAACATAGTATAACATAGGAATATCTTTTATCCATACTCAATCTAAATTAAAGAGAAAGAAATACAAATTAGAATTATTTATTGTTATTGGATAGTGGATCAGAAATCCCATTTCATTTTTTTACTTTTCATTTTAAATCACCTCTACTTATCTACTTATACATTTACACTTCTCCAATTCTTATTTCTTTCCTTATACATAAAATTATTAAGTATCCTATGGCCAATATTATGGGTCATACAATACAATATGTAAATAAAAACCAGTAGTAGAAATTAGATGGAAAAAAGGACGGGTGAAGTATCAAAAATGGAATATTCCAACAGATTTATTCAAAAGAGGACCTTACTTGGTTAATATTTTATTAGTATCCCCTTTTAACTAGAACACATACATAAAAATGCATTATGCAATTTGGATGAGAATGAAAGAAATTTTTTCAATCAGTTATTGCGGATGTACAAACAAAGTTTGTTCGGAACT